TTTACTTTTTTTTTTTATTTTTAATAGGGAAAATATGGAAAGAAAAAAAAAGTAAAAGATATTATAAAGCAAAATCAAAATAAAATTAAAGGGTTACTTTTTGTTCTAAAATCTAAAAAAAAAATGGATTCGATACAAATAAATAAAAAATAAATAAATAAACTAAAAGAAGTGATCAACATAGAAATGATTTTCCAATTTTAGTCCGTAGCGATTTCCATAGTGATTTGATTCAAAGAAAGTTTCTTTGACTGAAGTTATACAACACAGTTCTTCTAATATATTATTAATTATTATTTTAATATTTCTTTAATATTTCAATTTAGTTTGTTCTTTTATTTCTCAAGAGTTGTCCAATTAATCTTTTGATTCGGAGATAGGATAGGTAGATTTTTAGATGATCAGTTGATTTCTTTTTCTACTTTAATATTGCTCTTTTTTTTTTTTTAGTGCTGTCTATAATCTATAATGATAATAATTGATAAATGATTAATAAATAAAAAGCTTTCGATTGGTATTTTTGCTTATCTTCGTATCTTTCAAAAATTGAATTTAGGAAAGTATTTTACAAATATATGGATAAAAAAAATAGTTTATTTAGCTCCTTCATGCCCACTCTAACTAGTTATTTTGGTTTTCTATTAGTAGCTTTAACTATAACTTTAGTTATATTTATTAGTCTGAACAAGATACGACTTATTTGAAATTAATTCAATGAGCAATTCATAAAAAAAAAATAGAATTTTTTTTTTTTGCAGTATTCCATTTTCTAGTTCCTTACCGTGTCAATTTCCAATTCTTGGTTATTGAGATTTATGGGCAATATGGATTAATATTTAAAGATAGATATTACCTCCTTTTTTCTCTTTTCAAACAAATTGAAATGATTGAAGTTTTTCTATTTGGAATCGTCTTAGGTCTAATTCCTATTACTTTGGCTGGATTATTCGTAACTGCTTATTTACAATATAGACGTGGTGACCAGTTGGATCTGTGATTAATTAATACCCTTTTTTTTGACCTCCTCCGTTTTTTAATCCACAGGAGGTCAAATTAAGATTGCTGTTCAAGCTTTTCCCTAAAATTTTTGACTTAACAAAACAAGAATGGGCTCACGCTCTGTAGGATTTGAACCTACGACATTGGGTTTTGGAGACCCATGTTCTACCAAACTGAACTAAGAGCGCTTTTTTATTACTTTTTTATTAAAAATTTATTACAAAAAAGAAAGCTGTAAGTAAAAAGATTCTTTTTTTTTTTTTTACTCCACTACATCTTGAATGCCTATACTATCTCATATAGAAACTATATTCTATATTATTATATAGAAATATATATAAATATATATATAAATAATAATATGATATAAAGCATATCATATTAATTTATGATTAGGTATGTCCAATTTTAATTGATCTCAATTGATCCCTTGTTATTGTATTGCTCAGAGGCGAAGTAATAAGTAGGGATGACAGGATTTGAACCCGTGACATTTTGTACCCAAAACAAACGCGCTACCAAGCTGCGCTACATCCCTTTCAATTGGTCTACAATGTCATTGTAGAGAATCCCTGTCTTGTTTTCCACATATTTATTTCATTTCACTTTCTCCATATTTTCTCCATTGAGATACATAACTTATCTTTTCATTTCTTCTTTTTTTTTGTCTCATATCATATAACATATAATACATATAATAATAAACTTATATACATATGAAAAAAAATACGAAATCCGCCGTAAATTTCGTGAATGCCCGGACGGAAAGAGACGTATTTTGAAAGAAGAGGAAAATCTTATCTATCAAATTATTGTACATTTCTCAATTTGAATTAAGAATTCCGCGTACAAAACAAATGCGAGTGTCCTTTAATTTAACTATATATATACATCTGATCATATATGTATTGCCGTTATGTATTACAATAAAGAATACAGAAGGAGAATTTTTTATGCGAGATCTAAAAACATATCTATCCGTAGCACCAGTAATAAGTACTCTATGGTTCGGGTCTTTAGCAGGTCTATTGATAGAGATCAATCGTTTTTTTCCGGATGCTTTGACATTCCCTTTTTTTTCATTCTAGTTATTAACACGGGGGGGGGGGGGTGAAGAAAATTAGAGACACAATTAAATATCTCTGGCTACTACCCCCTTTTTTCTAATTCGAATAAGTTAGAAAAGAGAAAGAATAAAAGTGGATTCAACCTCAGCCAAACACGGAACTGGGTTCAAGCTTCACGTAAATTAAAAAGTAAATTTACTTTAATTAAATCTTTAATTAAATTAAGAGAACAGAAGTGGAAATGCGGTTAGGGCAACAGTATCATACAAGAAGTTGAAATAAAATAAAAAGACTGTACTTCTATTCTTTCTAATGTAAATAGAATTTTTAATCATTGTATTACTTATTTTTACTTTTACTATATTGGTTGCAACAAAATCTTTCATAATTTGATTTCAAGTTAGTAACTTGTATTTTTTCCTTCTTTTCTTCTTCGTTTCGGATAGGAAAATAGAAGAGTTGAGTGAATAAAAACCAAAAGGAGGTTCATGGCCAATGGTAAAGACGTCCGAATAAGGGTTATTTTAGAATGTACTAGTTGTGTTCGAAAGAGTGTTAATAAGAAATCAATAGGCATTTCTAGATATATTACTCAAAAGAATCGACACAATAAGCCTAGTCGATTGGAGTTGAGAAAATTCTGTCCCTATTGTTACAAACATACAATTCACGGGGAGATAAAGAAATAGATGGAATCGATCAACTGCGTGTGACTTTTACAAGGAAGATGAAAAATGACATATTGACATATCATATATTAGCATATCATATGTTAATATATATATTTAAATAGAAATAAGCAAAATCCTATTTCTTAATTCGAAATCATTAGCATTTTTGATCCGATCAAAGGAAATAGGATTCGCGAAAAAAAGGAATAAAATAAACAAGCCATGGATAAATCCAAGCGACTTTTTCTTAAGCCCAAGCGATCTCTTCGTAGGCGTCTGCCCCCGATTGGATCGGGGGATCGAATTGATTATAGAAACATGAGTTTAATTAGTCGATTTATTAGTGAACAAGGAAAAATATTATCTAGACGGGTGAATAGATTGACTTTAAAACAACAACGATTAATTACTATTGCTATAAAACAAGCTCGTATTTTATCTTCATTACCCTTTCTTAATAATGAAAGACAATTTGAAAAAAACGAGTTGGTCGCTAGAACTACGGGTCTTAGAACCAGAAAAAAATAGGCTTACTCTTCAATTGAATCAAAATTTCAATCCGAACTCAAACGTCGGTTGATTTTTTGTTCGATAAAAATCCAGGAATCCGGATTTAATTGTCGTGTCGTAAAAAAAAAGAATTGGGGATAAAGTAAAAAAATAAATATTTTTTTATTGAATTATTGATAAATATTTTTTTATTGAATGTTTTTGTTCAGTTTGACTACTTGATCATATTATGTATTATGATCATATTTTATTATACTTATTTCTATTCTACCTTCCCGGAATTCATTTTCCAAGCAATTCCATGTCAAAGTCAAACATTCCGAAGGATTCTTTCCAATCTCCTTATTTTATCATGTCATTGGAAATCAGATAAAGGCAATTCCTATTTAATATAGCTAGTTGTGCAAGTATTTTACGATTAAGAAGCAACTGTCTCTTGTACAGATTGTTTATTAATCTACTATAACTACAGGATACCTCATTCTCGCGAATTGCTGCATTTATACGAGTCACCCATAAACACCGAAAATTTCTTTTGTGCCTATTTCTATCCCGATAGGCCGAAAACAAAGCTTTTATTTTTTGTTGAATAATAGTTCGAGTAAGTCTTGAATGAGCCCCACGAAAGCTTGATGTGAATAAACGAATTTTTGTTCTACGTCTCCGAGCTACATATCCTCGTCTAATTCTGGTCATTGAATAAACGAAACTTTGGTAAATAACTAATTGATTTCCTTTCTTTCAGTTATTCTTTTTCCCTTTTCTAGACTAACAAAACGGATTATTCCAATGTATAAAATAATAATTCCAACGGCTTTTGCTACTCTAACCTTCCCAACCACTATTTTTTCTTTTTTTTATAAGCATTTCGCCTTGAAATAAGAAATTTTATTGGTACTGGGTATCAAACAAAAATATAGTAAATAAAAATAAGTAGTAAATAGAAATGGATAAATAAATAGTGGGTTCCATCGTTTCTATGGTTATTTCTTAAACGGCGAGGTCCTCTCTATACACCGGAGCCCCTTACTTGATCGAATCAATGCTATTGTTAACTTGTACAGTTTACACTTTTGGGCTCTACCCATGAATTCCCCAGTAGTAGGTCTTTCACAACGAGATCCGCTTTTACAGTAACGGTATTTAATTATGTGGATTAGCTGATTAGCTGACCTTGTTAGTCCGTTCTTGCAAGAGTAGAGGCATCCATTTTCGGTTTTTTAATTTTAATAAGATTTGCCCTGCTTAACAGATAATCATTTGCTACCAATAGGGAATTCTTTCGCATTTTTAATTGAAAATTGAGGTAATTGAATTTGCACCAATAGAAACCATAAATTTGATACACAATAGAAGCATATTCTAGATCTTTTTTTTTTTCGTTTAAGAGAGTGAAGGAGAGTCTTCCATTCTATCCTATTCATCGGTACTGATCACGGATAGTGGAAAAATTTTTTCTTTTGTCCCAACCCACAATCTGAAATCTTAACGAGTCGCACATACACCCTAGTACATGTCCCTCGGCGCTGAGGGCATCCCCCGAGAGCGGGGGATTTGGTGACATTTCTGATTGGCTGTCTTGTGTTTCTAATAAGTTGTTTAATAGTTGGCATGTTGAATCGTATGCATAATGGGCTGGTTTAGATCGATCCTAACCGGATGATTATGAATTTTTTCTATATTCCTATTCTATTTTAATATTTTATTAAAATTAATAAAATTCAAATTAATAGAATATGAAACCTCGGTAAGAAACTAAAATGGTAAGAAACTAAAATCTCAAATCGTGATTTGTGTGAAATTCCTGCTATTTTTTATGCAACTGCTACAAGATCAACAATTCCATGAACTTGGGCTTCTGCTGCTGACATAAAAACATCCCTTTCCATGTCTTCAGATACAACCCATAAGGGTTTGCCTGTTCTTTGTGCATAAACCCTTGTGAGGATTTCGCGCAGTTTCAGTAGTTCTTCCGCTTCCAGGACAAATTCTCCTATTTGTGCTTCATAAAAAGCAGCTATAGGTTGATGGATCATTACCCTGATGATATAAGATAATAATAGAATTGAACAACCGTACAGGCATTGCTTGCGCATTGCATACGGCTCTACAAGAGAATTCACTTTTACCGAAGAAAAATAGAGAGTCTACAAAGCCTCGGTCGGTAAATGATACAATGACCACCCTTTCCTTGGGAGGAATTAATAAAAACAAAATACTATGGTGGCTCCGTTGCTTTATTTCATCGGTGATTTAGCAATCCCAAAGTTTCTTTTTTTTTATTTGAAAAAAAAATGAAAAAAAGAATATAATCTTTTTTTTGTCCTCTTTCATAATTTATAATAATATAAATAGCATTTAAGAACCTTCTGGTGTGAAAACAAAAAAAAAAGTTTGTGACACTGAAATAGGCTCCCGATAAATAAGATAAAATCGGAACTGCCCTTAATATCTCATACTACTCTTTCAATACATAATCTAATGTTAAAACGAAATAAAAAAAATTTCTTATATTGAATTCGAAATGCCATGCTATTATTACTTAATATTCATATTTCATATGGCGAAGGCATAGCTTTCTTTTTTTCTTTGAAATAAAATAAAAAATAAAAACTCATTGGCGCCAAGCGTGAGGGAATGCTAGACGTTTGGTAATTTTTCCTCCGACCAGAATAAAAGATCCCATTGAAGCGGCTAATCCCATGCATACTGTTTGTACATCTGGTCGCACAAATTGCATAGTATCATAAATAGCTATTCCGGGTATTACCCATCCGCCAGGAGAGTTGATAAACAAATACAAATCTTTGATCTCACTTTCTGTACTGAGATATACCATAAGACCGATAAGTTGATTCGAGATCTCACTATCAATATCTTGACCTAAAAAAAGTAATCTTTCTCGATAAAGTCGGTTGATTAGGATCAAATTCTATCCCTTAGGAACCGTACATGCACCTTTTAATGCATACGGTTCATCAAAAATTGCGAAAAAAAGAATCAATATGTAGATCCCATTTAACGAATAACGAAGGGGTTTTTCCTCCATTTTTCAAGAAAGTTTCAAGAAAAATGGTTTTTTTACCCGTTTACCTATTTACCTATAAAGAATATAAATAAAATAATAAAAAAAAATTCATTAAACTTATCAAACTAACTTCTCATTGATGTATTCTTTCATCGGGATCCAATTCAAATCACGATAACATTCTCTTGTTCCTGAGTGGGCTTCTTTAATTCTTTTAGGTTTGTGCTCTACTCCGAGTAAAGATCTGCCCGATTTGGATTTGCACATATAGGGCAAATGCCCCCAATACCATTTCTTTTTGCTACAACTTCCTTTTTTTCAATTCATTTCACGTCTTCCACAAAATATTTGACGTATTTATCAAATTATTCGATTGATTATGATTTGTAGTTTGAAATTACTCCGATTTCTAATTTCTAATTTATAAAATATATAAATAGAATATGATACAAATAGTAATCATGGATATAGTACTAATGGGGTTTTTCTAAGCGGAGCCTGGATACTTCATTTTATTGTTCCAAACAAGCTAACCATAAATTATTCTAATTGATAATATTAATCTGAATACCTCCAAAGCATAGATCTAATTGAACTTTATTGCCACTTCACGCTCTAATTTTTGGATGATTTAATCAATCCTTCTTTGGTGAAATAGAGGATATCTCGATCGGGGTAGAGAACGGGGAAATCCCATAATGACCCAATGTCTCTGACAAGTCGCACTATACGTCAATCCAATTTGAACTATCCTCTCCGGGATTTCGAAAAGGGACTTTTGGAACACCAATAGGCATTAAATGAAATAAAAAAAAATGAAGTACTCTATTTCACTTTGATGTGAAAGCGTAACAATGAATTTATTGTCTTTATAATATTATATGAATTTATTGTTTTAATAATATTATATTGGATATTGGCTTTTATTTTATTCTTTTTTCTATTTTCTTTATTTTTTTGTTTTATTTTATTTGTTATTTGCGCGGATTCGATAAGTTCATAACATAAAAAAAAAAGAAGACAAAATGAATAAAGTAAAATTCTTACGAATAGGCTCTTTGAATGATGAACAAATCCGTATGCATTCGCTCATCTAAAATGGAGTCAACCTCCCATTGCGTATTGGTACTTATCTGGTATAGAATAGATCTGCTTCTCTTTGTTCCTACAAACAGAATTGTGACATTCTGACTAAAATACTAAAAAAAAATGGAATCCTTTCTCCGAGATAATCCACTGAAAAAAGGGAGGTCCAGAACATAGTTTTTTCCAGTGCAATAAAGTTACATAGTGTCTATCTTTCGTTGATTAAGGGGGTATTCCATGGGTTTGCCTTGGTATCGTGTTCATACCGTCGTATTGAATGATCCCGGTCGTTTGCTGGCTGTCCATATAATGCATACAGCTTTGGTTGCTGGTTGGGCCGGCTCGATGGCTCTCTATGAATTAGCAGTTTTTGATCCTTCTGACCCTGTTCTCGATCCAATGTGGAGACAAGGTATGTTCGTTATACCCTTCATGACTCGTTTAGGAATAACCAATTCATGGGGTGGTTGGAGTATTACAGGAGGAACTATAACGAATCCGGGTATTTGGAGTTATGAAGGTGTGGCTGGAGCGCATATTGTGTTTTCTGGCTTGTGCTTCTTGGCAGCTATCTGGCATTGGGTGTATTGGGATCTAGAAATATTTTGTGATGAACGTACAGGAAAACCTTCTTTAGATTTGCCCAAGATCTTTGGAATTCATTTATTTCTCTCAGGAGTGGCTTGTTTTGGGTTTGGTGCTTTTCATGTAACAGGATTGTATGGTCCTGGAATATGGGTGTCTGATCCTTATGGGCTAACCGGAAAAGTACAATCTGTAAATCCAGCATGGGGTGTGGAAGGTTTTGATCCTTTTGTTCCGGGAGGAATAGCCTCTCATCATATTGCAGCAGGAACATTGGGCATATTAGCGGGCCTATTCCATCTTAGTGTCCGCCCGCCCCAACGTCTATACAAAGGATTACGTATGGGAAATATTGAAACCGTGCTTTCCAGTAGTATCGCTGCTGTCTTTTTTGCAGCTTTTGTTGTTGCTGGAACTATGTGGTATGGTTCAGCAACTACCCCCATTGAATTATTTGGTCCCACTCGTTATCAATGGGATCAAGGATACTTCCAGCAAGAAATATATCGAAGAGTTGATACTGGGATGGCTGAAAATCAAAGCTTATCCGAAGCTTGGTCTAAAATTCCTGAAAAATTAGCTTTTTATGATTACATCGGAAATAATCCCGCAAAGGGTGGATTGTTCAGAGCAGGCTCAATGGACAACGGGGATGGAATAGCTATTGGGTGGTTAGGACATCCTCTATTTAGAGATAAAGAAGGGCGTGAGCTTTTTGTACGTCGTATGCCTACTTTTTTTGAAACATTTCCGGTTGTTTTAGTAGATGGAGACGGAATTGTTAGAGCCGATGTTCCTTTTCGAAGGGCAGAATCGAAGTATAGTGTTGAACAAGTAGGTGTAACTGTTGAGTTCTATGGTGGTGAACTAAATGGGGTCAGTTATAGCGATCCTGCTACTGTGAAAAAATATGCTAGACGCGCACAATTGGGTGAAATTTTTGAATTAGATCGTGCTACTTTGAAATCCGATGGTGTTTTTCGTAGCAGTCCAAGGGGTTGGTTTACTTTTGGACATGCTTCGTTTGCCTTGCTCTTCTTCTTCGGACACATTTGGCATGGCTCTCGAACCTTGTTCAGAGATGTTTTTGCTGGTATTGATCCAGATTTAGACGCTCAGGTGGAATTTGGAGCATTCCAAAAACTTGGAGATCCAACTACAAAAAGACAAGTAGTTTGATACAACATTAATCTCTGATTTTTCGTCTCTATTTTCTTTTTGTAATTTGACTTTGACATAGGGTACTGGGGACATCTTGATTTGAATCCCCGCCTTTTCTTTGTCTTGACTCTTGCTCTTTTTTTATCCGGGAACGCTCTAAATAAACAGATATGGAAGCTATAATTGTAAACCACGATTGAATCTATGGAAGCATTAGTTTATACATTCCTCTTAGTATCAACTCTAGGAATAATTTTTTTCGCTATCTTTTTTCGAGAACCGCCTAAAGTTCCAACTAAAAAGGTGAAATGATTTTTCATTATCTTAATTGAAGTAATGAGCCTCCCAAGATTGGGGGGCTCATTACTTCAACTAGTCCCCGTGTTCCTCGAATGGATCTCTTAGTTGTTGAGAGGGTTGCCCAAAAGCAGTATATAAGGCATACCCCGTAAAACTTACAAGTAAACCAGATATAGAGATGGCGACTAGGGTTGCTGTTTCCATTATTATATAATAATAAAAAAATAATAATTTCCAGACCACAATGGATCTATGATAAGATCATTTATTTACAACAGAATGGTATACAAAGTCAACAGATCTCAGTTAATACAAAAAAGGATTTATGGCTACACAAAGCGTTGAGGGGAGTTCTAGATCTGGTCCAAGACGAACTATTGTAGGGGATTTATTGAAACCATTGAATTCGGAATATGGTAAAGTAGCTCCAGGGTGGGGGACTACTCCTTTGATGGGTGTCGCAATGGCTCTATTTGCGGTATTCCTATCTATTATTTTGGAGATTTATAATTCTTCCGTTTTACTAGATGGAATTTCAATGAATTAGATTTACAAGAATCACTAAATTCTAGCTTTTCAATACAAAGTGAAGC